TATCAGAGAAAATACACCGAACCCAGCATTTGCTTTTGAATGAACTAAAGTAAAAAAACCTATGGAACGGGGATCAATAGATCCAATCCCTTTCTTTATACACCATACCATTCTATTTCGTCGAAACGCTATCGTCAAGTTTGAAATAGAAATTTGCATATTTCAAAAAGAATCCAATGAAAAAAAGAACTAAGGACTTGTATTGAATTGGCATTTCATAGACATAAAAAAATGGATATAGGCGGAAAAAGGAAGGAATAAGGTATGAAAAAACTAGGGTTTATTCAATGAATATCAATTCATTGAAGGGGAATCAGTAACGTTAGCTCCCCTTTTTCTTAATTCTTAGTATTCGTTTTTTATTTTGATACTAAAGTTCCAACAAAGGGAATCCCTGTATCCTTAAAAACTCCCGCCTTCTTTAAAATATCATGAACAGTTCTTGTAGGTTGAGCACCTCTTTCAATAAAATTGAGAATAGCAGGAACATTTAAATGGGTTTGATTGTTTATCGGATCATAAAGACCCACCTTTCGAAGATCCCTTCCTTCTCTTCGGGATCGAGCATCAATTGCAACGATTCGATAAACCGCTCGTTGCTTTCGTCCACAGCGTTTCAAACGAAGTTTTAACATAAGATTCCTATAGTTTGTTACCGGTTTGTAATTGATTCCATTACGGAATCATGGATAATCATTGGTTTAGTTAAGTCGATATCTAACCGTTTATCAATTTTGATTTCTATTCTAATTCGAATATGTTAAATATTCGAAAAGAACAGATTGAAATTAGAATTTTCATTTCAATTCTTATTAATTGAATTGAAGAATCTATAATCTGCTTTTTTTCTATTTTTAGAAAAAAAAAACTCTATCGGAATCTTTTTCCATTTTAAAGAAAAAAAAGATCTATCTAATTTAGATAGAAAGACTCTATCTCTTTCTGTTCTGGGACGAAAGGATTCGAACCTTCGCGTATCGGGTCCAAAACCCGTTGCCTTACCACTTGGCCACGCCCCAGTGGCGTATAGTCGTGCTGACCAACGCCGATACAAATAGATAGATATTTGTATGTTCTGAGACGAAAGGATTCCACCCCCCCTCTACGTAAAATCGCTACCGCCTTATCCGCTTAGCCAAAGTGCCATGACATTTTTATTTATATTCGCCAGTTATAGATAGTATTATACTACGCGTAATAGGCCTTTGTCAACCCTAACCCCAATATCTATATCTATGGAATAGATGAAACATATAATTAAAGGGACTTTATTGATCATTACATAGAATTCAATTAAGATATTCTATGAAAATAGGATTTCTTCTATTCTCTTTTGAGAATTGAAGAGTTTTTTTTTGTCTACCTTCATTTTTTTGATTTTTATCTTCTAAAAATAACATCTTAATAACTCAATCAAAATCAAAATTATCCCCAAGAACGAAAAAGGTTTGTTATGATTAACATCTTTAGTTTCATCTGTATCTATCTTAATTCTGTCCTTTATTCGAGTAGTTTTTTCTTCGGCAAATTGCCTGAAGCCTACGCTTTTTTGAATCCAATCGTAGATGTTATGCCAGTCATACCTCTTTTCTTTTTTCTCTTAGCCTTTGTTTGGCAAGCTGCAGTCAGTTTTCGATGAACTCTTTAATACTGGCCTAGAAAAATTCATAATTTATTCGAAAATAAAAAAAAATGTGAACAATTAATAAATAAGATGGGCTAAGTCTTAGAGTATGAAGAGCATAAAACCTCGATTCCAAGATTGCAATTCTTGGATAGCCACCATAAATCTAGATCGATCCATATTTCCTATTCTGACCCTTTTGCATTATTGGTATCAAAGTATCCAAATAAAAAGGGATGCCTAGTATAAGAATGGGCAATCTATTCTCTTTTTACCAAAAAAGAATCTTGGAGATTCTAGAATGCTTACTCTCAAACTCTTTGTTTATACGGTAGTGATCTTTTTTGTTTCTCTCTTCATATTTGGATTTCTATCTAATGATCCGGGGCGTAATCCTGGACGTGAAGAATAAAAATCTGATTTTTCCTTTTCTTGCTTCATTTTGAAGCGTTCTTAGGATTTTATCTATTCCACATCTTTAACTATTTTAAATAAATTTTAAAAAAGAAAGCAAATGAAAAAAAGGGGGGAGGGGTATAAACCGGAATCTGAAAGAAAACAAAAGATCAAGACATCAACGGAAAGGGAAAGAGGAAAGAGAGGGATTCGAACCCTCGGTACGAATAATTCGTACAACGGATTAGCAATCCGACGCTTTAGTCCACTCAGCCATCTCTCCCAGTTTAAAATGGGAGAATTACCTGAAATTACACGAAAAGTCAGACTTGAAAAAAACCTTCTTTATCCCCCTACCCTATTCTTTATCTCTCTCTATTTTAGAGAATTAGAAAATATAGATAGAGATGTATATACGGGTTTTATCAGCAATTCTATTTAGGAAAGAAATAGGGGATCGAAAAAGAGAAATCGAATGAG